AATGAATTGCCTGACAAAAGGGTTACCTTGATAGGGTAAATTATGTAAATAAAATTACATTCATTAATTTTTATTTAATCATTAATTTATATAATAAAATCTATATTATTTATATTATTTATAACATTTTATATTTAATAGAATTAAACTATTTCTAAAAGTATCAAAAACTTTTGTGCATCATACACTAAAATATATAATTATTTATAAAATATAAAAAGATAAGCTAATTAAGCTACTGGGTTCATACCCCATTTATAAAGGTTTTAATCCTTTTCTTTTTAATTTTTAATAATTCTGCTAAAATTATATTTTTTTTTATTTTAATAATAGGAACAATAATTACAATTTCTTCTAATTCTTGATTAGGAGCTTGAATAGGTCTTGAAATTAATCTATTATCTTTTATTCCCCTAATAAGTGATAATAATTTAATATCAACAGAAGCCTCATTAAAGTATTTTCTTACTCAAGCATTAGCATCTGCTGTTTTATTATTTGCTATTATTATAATATATCTTAATAATTTTCCTATTACAGAAAATAATTCTATCTTTAATAATTTAATTATTACATCCTCATTACTTTTAAAAAGAGGAGCTGCACCGTTTCATTTTTGATTTCCCAACGTTATAGAGGGTTTATCATGAATTAATGCTTTAATTTTAATAACTTGACAAAAAATTGCCCCTTTAATATTGATTTCTTACATTTCTCAAAATAATTTTATTATTTTAGTAATTTTATCTTCAACAATTATTGGGTCATTAGGAGGTCTTAATCAAACTTCCCTACGAAAATTAATAGCTTTCTCTTCTATCAATCATTTAGGTTGAATATTAGCTGCTATACAAGCGAGTGAATCAATATGATTAACTTATTTTTCTTTTTATTCTTTTTTATCATTTAGATTAATTTTTATATTTAATAATTTAAAAATATTTCATATTAATCAATTATTTAATTCTTTTTTTAATTCAAAAACATTAAAATTTATTTTATTTTTAAATCTTCTTTCATTAGGAGGACTACCACCATTTATTGGATTTTTACCTAAATGATTAGTTATTCAATTATTAGTGAATAACAGACAATATTTTTTAATAACAATAATAACTGTAATAACTCTTATTACATTATTTTTTTATTTACGATTATGTTTTGCTGCTTTTATACTAAATTATTCTGAAAATAATTGAATAATTAACATCCAAATTAATAATTTTTCATTCAAATGTATATTATTTCTATCATTTATTTCAACTTTTAGATTAATTTTAATTTCTTTAATTTATGCTTATTTGTAAGGCTAAGGTTTTAAGTTAATAAAACTAATAGCCTTCAAAGCTATAAATATAAGTTAAATCTTTTAAGCCTTAGTAATTTTAATTACTCCTTTAGAATTGCAGTCTAATATCATTATTGACTATAAAGCTTTAAATAAAATTTAATAGTTGATTAAAAAGAAATAATTCTTATAAATAGATTTACAGTCTATTGCCTTAACTTCAGCCATTTAATCGCAACAATGGCTATTTTCAACTAATCATAAAGATATTGGAACTTTATATTTTATTTTTGGAGCATGAGCTGGAATAGTAGGAACATCTCTTAGAATTTTAATCCGAGCTGAATTAGGTCACCCAGGAGCACTAATTGGAGATGATCAAATTTATAATGTAATTGTTACTGCTCATGCTTTCGTAATAATTTTTTTTATAGTTATACCTATTATAATTGGAGGATTTGGAAATTGACTAGTACCTTTAATACTTGGTGCTCCAGATATAGCATTCCCTCGAATAAATAATATAAGTTTTTGATTATTACCCCCTTCTCTTACATTATTATTAGTAAGTAGCATAGTAGAAAATGGAGCTGGAACAGGTTGAACAGTTTACCCTCCCCTTTCTTCTGTAATTGCCCATGGAGGAGCTTCTGTTGACTTAGCAATTTTTTCTCTTCACTTAGCAGGAATTTCTTCTATTTTAGGAGCTGTAAATTTTATTACTACAGTAATTAATATACGATCAACTGGAATTTCATTTGACCGTATACCTTTATTTGTTTGAGCTGTAGTTCTTACTGCATTATTATTATTACTTTCTCTTCCAGTTTTAGCTGGAGCTATCACAATATTATTAACAGATCGAAATTTAAATACTTCATTCTTTGATCCAGCAGGAGGAGGGGATCCTATTTTATACCAACACTTATTTTGATTTTTTGGACATCCTGAAGTGTATATTTTAATTCTACCTGGATTCGGAATAATTTCTCATATTATTAGTCAAGAATCAGGAAAAAAGGAAACATTCGGATCATTAGGAATAATTTATGCTATATTAGCAATTGGTTTATTAGGATTTATTGTTTGAGCACATCATATATTTACAGTTGGTATAGATGTAGATACTCGAGCTTATTTTACATCAGCAACAATAATTATTGCTGTTCCAACAGGTATTAAAATTTTTAGTTGACTTGCCACACTTCATGGTACACAATTAAACTACTCACCAGCTATATTATGAGCCCTTGGATTTGTATTTTTATTTACAGTTGGAGGTTTAACAGGAGTTGTTCTTGCTAATTCTTCTGTTGATATTATTTTACACGATACTTATTATGTTGTAGCACACTTCCATTATGTTTTATCTATAGGAGCAGTATTTGCTATTATAGCTGGATTTGTTCACTGATATCCATTATTTACTGGATTAAATTTAAATCCTAAATGATTAAAAAGTCAATTTATTATTATATTTATTGGAGTAAATTTAACATTTTTCCCTCAACATTTTTTAGGATTAGCTGGAATACCTCGTCGATATTCAGATTATCCAGATGCTTATACAACTTGAAATGTAATTTCAACAATTGGTTCTTCAATTTCTCTGTTAGGAATTTTATTCTTTTTATTTATTATTTGAGAAAGTATAATTTCTCAACGTCAAGTTATTTATCCAATACATTTAAATTCTTCAATTGAATGACTTCAAAATACTCCACCTGCTGAACATAGTTATTCTGAACTACCTCTTTTAACTAATTAATTTTATTCTAATATGGCAGATTAGTGCAATGGATTTAAGCTCCATATATAAAGTATTTCACTTTTATTAGAAATAAAATGACAACATGAGCTAGTTTAGGTCTCCAAGATAGAGCTTCACCTCTTATAGAACAATTAACATTTTTTCATGACCACGCATTAATAATTTTAGTAATAATTACAACTTTAGTTGGATACCTAATATTTATATTATTTTTTAATTCTTACACAAACCGAAATTTACTTCATGGACAAACAATTGAAATAATTTGAACTATTTTACCCGCTATTGTTTTATTATTTATTGCTTTTCCTTCTCTTCGTTTATTATATTTATTAGATGAAATTAATGAACCATCAATCACTTTAAAGGCTATTGGTCATCAATGATACTGAAGTTATGAATATTCAGATTTTATAAATGTTGAATTTGACTCTTATATAATCCCAACAAATGAACTATCAAATGATGGTTTTCGTTTATTAGATGTTGATAACCGAATTGTTTTACCTATAAATTCTCAAGTTCGTATTCTTGTAACAGCTGCCGATGTAATTCATTCTTGAACAATTCCTGCTTTAGGAGTAAAAGTTGATGGAACTCCTGGACGTTTAAATCAAACTAATTTTTTAATAAATCGACCAGGCTTATTTTATGGTCAATGTTCAGAAATTTGTGGAGCTAACCACAGTTTTATGCCAATTGTAATTGAAAGAATCCCTACAAACTATTTTATTAAATGAATTACTAACAGAATTAATTAATTTATAAACATTAGATGACTGAAAGCAAGTACTGGTCTCTTAAACCATTTCATAGTAAATTAGCACTTACTTCTAATGAAAAAAAAAAAATTAGTTAAAGTCTATAACATTAGTATGTCAAACTAAAATTATTAAAATATTTAATATTTTTTGATTCCACAAATAGCACCAATTGGTTGATTAAGTTTATTTATTATCTTTTCCTTAACATTTATTTTATTTAGAATAATAAATTATTACTCAGTAATTCCTCAATCCCCTAAATCTCAAATTTTAAAAAAATCTCAATCTAATTCTATAAATTGAAAATGATAACAAACCTATTTTCTGTATTTGACCCATCATCAAGTATTTTCAATTTATCACTAAATTGATTAAGAACATTTCTTGGATTATTATTAATTCCCTCTGCTTATTGATTAATACCTTCCCGATGACACATTTTTTGAAATTCTATTTTAATTACATTACACAAAGAATTCAAAACTTTACTAGGGCCTAGAGGTCATTCAGGTTCTACCTTCATTTTTGTTTCATTATTTTCATTAATTTTATTTAATAATTTTATAGGATTATTTCCTTATATTTTTACAAGAACAAGTCATTTAACATTAACACTTACATTAGCTTTACCTCTTTGATTATGTTTTATACTTTACGGATGAATTAATCATACTCAACATATATTTGCTCATTTAGTACCTCAAGGTACACCTGCAGTTTTAATACCTTTTATAGTATGTATTGAAACTATTAGAAATATTATTCGACCAGGAACATTAGCAGTTCGATTAGCTGCTAATATAATTGCAGGACACCTTCTTCTTACCCTTCTAGGTAATACTGGCCCTTCACTTTCAATAATAATTGTTTCATTATTATTAATTGGTCAAATTGCTTTATTAGTTCTTGAATCAGCTGTAGCTATTATTCAATCTTATGTATTTGCCGTCTTAAGAACTTTATACTCTAGAGAAGTAAATTAATGTCAACACACTCAAATCACCCATTTCATTTAGTTGATTATAGCCCATGACCTTTAACAGGAGCAATTGGTGCTATAACATCCGTTTCAGGTTTAGTAAAATGATTTCATCAATATGATATTTCTCTATTTCTTTTAGGAAATATTATTACTATTTTAACAGTTTATCAATGATGACGAGATGTATCTCGTGAAGGAACATTTCAAGGTTTACACACCCTTCCAGTTACATTAGGACTACGATGAGGAATAATTCTTTTCATTTTATCTGAAGTTTTATTTTTTATATCATTTTTCTGAGCATTTTTTCATAGCAGATTATCGCCAGCTATTGAATTAGGAGCATCATGACCTCCAGCTGGTATTAAACCTTTTAATCCATTTCAAATTCCTCTATTAAATACAGCTATCTTATTATCTTCAGGAGTTACTGTAACATGAGCTCATCATAGATTAATGGAAGGAAACCATTCACAAGCTACTCAAAGTTTATTTTTCACAGTTTTATTAGGAATTTATTTTACTATTCTCCAAGCATATGAATATATTGAAGCTCCATTTACTATTGCAGATTCAGTCTATGGTTCAACTTTTTTTATAGCTACAGGATTTCATGGGATTCACGTATTAATTGGAACTACTTTTCTTTTAATTTGTTTAATTCGCCATTTAAATAACCATTTCTCAAAAAATCATCATTTTGGTTTTGAAGCTGCTGCATGATACTGACATTTTGTTGATATTGTATGATTATTTCTTTATATTTCAATTTATTGATGAGGAGGATAATTAATTATCTATATAGTATATAAGTATATTTGACTTCCAATCATAAGGTCTACTATTTAGTAGTATAGATAATATTCTCAATTAGTATTATAATATTTATCTTAATTATTATTACAAGAGTTGTAATAATATTAGCTTCTATTTTATCAAAAAAATCTTTAACAGATCGAGAAAAATGTTCACCATTCGAATGTGGATTTGATCCCAAATCATCTTCACGGCTACCTTTTTCTCTACGATTTTTCCTAATTACAATTATTTTTTTAATTTTTGATGTAGAAATTGCTTTAATTTTACCAATAATTTTAATTATTACAATTTCAAATATTTTTATATGAACTTTTACTTCTATTATTTTTATTATTATTTTAATTATTGGATTATACCATGAATGAAATCAAGGAATACTAAATTGATCAAATTAAATAGGGTTGTAGTTAATTATAACATTTGATTTGCATTCAAAAAGTATTGAAATTCAATCTACCTTAATATTAATTTTTATCATAAAGAATATGAAGCGATTTATTGCAATTAGTTTCGACCTAATCTTAGGTTTTTAAAACCCTTATTCTTTATTAATTGAAGCCAAAAAGAGGCTTATCACTGTTAATGATAGAACTGAAAAAATTTTCCAATTAAAGAAGTATGACGTTCAAGAAAAAGCTGCTAACTTTTATCTTTTAATGGTTAAACTCCATTTATACTTCTATTTATATAGTTTATTAAAAACATTACATTTTCATTGTAAAAATAAAATTTTTATATTTTTATAAATTACTTAAACTAATTCACTATATCTAAGAATTATAACAATTACCCTAACATCTTCAGTGTTATGCTCTAAATTTAAGCTACTTAAATAAAATAATAAAAAAAAACTAAATAAAAAGATAATTCATAAAATAAATAATATAAGATAAATTTTTAAATTATTATTATGTATAAAAGATCTATATTGAGAATATTTTACTAACTGATTATATAAATTTTGACCCCCTAAAAACTCTGATCAACCTTGATCAAAGGATTTAGAAACAATTCCCCCTAAAATTAATGGATAATTAATAATTCCATAAGTAGAAATATAAGGTATAAATCACATTGAACCAAAATAATAACTTATTAAATATCTATTTAAAGATTTATTAAAATAATATAAAGAAACATTAGAAATTAAATACCCAATTAAACCCCCTAAAATACATACAAATAAAGTTAATAACTTTAAATAAAAAGGTAAACATACTATATAAGGAGTTGGAAAAATTAATCAACTTAATATACTCCCTCCAATAATTCTTATAAATAATAAACCTCTTATTCCACGTAATATAACTCAACCTTCATCTCTTAATATATTCAAAGACCCACAATTTAATTCACCAGTTATTGAATAATAAATTAAACGAAAAGAATAACAAACTGTTAAACCGGTAGAAAAAAAATACAGAAAAAAAGAAAATATATTAACATATCTCAGAGAAACAACTTCTAAAATTAAATCCTTTGAATAAAATCCAGCTAAAAAAGGCATTCCACATAAAGCTAAATTTGCAACATTAAAACAACCTGAAGTTAAAGGTATATATACACCTAAACCTCCTATTAAACGAATATCTTGAGAATTATTTATATTATGAATAATAGCTCCAGCACATATAAATAATAAAGCTTTAAATAAAGCATGAGTTAATAAATGAAAAAAAGCCAATTTATAAAACCCTATTGATAAAATTCTTATTATTAAACCTAATTGTCTTAAAGTTGATAAAGCAATAATTTTTTTTAAATCAAATTCAAAATTAGCCCCCAACCCAGCTATAAATATTGTTAAACCAGAAATTAATAATAAAAATTGCCCTATAAAACTTTCTCTTAATAAAATATTAAACCGAATTAATAAATATACCCCAGCAGTTACCAAAGTAGAAGAATGAACTAAAGCAGAAACCGGAGTAGGTGCAGCCATAGCCGCAGGTAATCAAGATGAAAAAGGAATCTGTGCTCTTTTTGTTATAGCTGCTAATATAATTAATACTCCAATAATTTGTATTTCAACTATATTTTTTATTGATTCTAAATAAAAAATATAATTTCATCTACCATAATTTAATATTCAAGCAATAGCTAATAAAAAAGCAACATCTCCAATTCGATTTGATAAAACAGTTAATATCCCAGCATTATAAGATTTCACATTTTGAAAATAAATTACTAAACAATAAGAAACTAATCCTAATCCATCTCATCCTAATAAAATTCTAATTAAATTAGGACTAATAATTAATAATATTATAGATAAAACAAATATAAGAACTAATATAATAAAACGGTTAATATTTACATCCCCTCTTATATATTCCTTTCTATAATAAATTACTAAAGAAGAAATTAATAAAACAAATGATATAAATAATAAACTTATTCAATCAAATAAAAAAGTTATAACAATTCTTGAAGAATTTAATGTAACTACTTCCCATTCTAAAAAAATAGAATATTCATTTATTAAAAAAACTAAACTAAATAAAAATATAGAAATTCTAATTCTAATCAGAACTAAAAATCTAATTCTACAAATTGATAAATAATTTTTCACGATCTAAGATGAATAATTCATATCATTGACACCACAAATCAATATTTTTAATAAACTACTTAAATTTAAAATTTAATTTTAAAGTCAAAATAAACAAATTTCTCTCTTTAAAATTAATAAATTTAAAGGAAATCAATGAAAAAATAATAAAAAATATTCACGAATATTTCCACCTCTAAATGAATAAACTCCAGAAAATAACTTACCATGTTGTCTATAAGCGTATAAATATAAAGTATAAGCAGCTCTGAAAAAAGATAATAATGATAAAGAAATTATAGTTAATCAAGATCATCTAACAATTCTATTTAATAAAGAAATTTCTCCTAGTAAATTTAATGACGGAGGTGCTGCTATATTACAAACTCTTAATAAAAATCACCACAAAGTTATGGAAGGTATAAAATTTAATAACCCCTTATTAATTAATAAACTTCGACTCCCCAATCGTTCATAAGTAATATTAGCTAAACAAAATAAACCAGAAGAACATAATCCATGACCAATTATTAAAGTATAAGAACCTCTCAATCCTCAATATCTTAATGTTATTAAACCCCCTAACACAATTCCTATATGAGCTACAGAAGAATAAGCAATTAAAGCCTTTAAATCAGTTTGTCGTAAACAAACTAAACTAATTAAAACACCTCCAATTAATCTAATACTTACTCAAATATAATTATACTTCAACCCAATTAATTGTAAAAATCTAAATACCCGTAATAATCCATACCCTCCTAATTTTAATATAATACCAGCTAAAATTATTGATCCAGAAACAGGTGCTTCTACATGAGCTTTTGGTAATCATAAATGAACTAAAAATATAGGTATTTTAACTAAAAAAGCTAAAATTATAGATAAATATAATAAATCATAATTAAATATATAATTTGCTAATAAATAAAAATTTATTGTATTACAATTTACATATAAATAAAAAATTCCAACTAATAAAGGTAAAGAAACTAATAAAGTATAAAATAATAAATAAACTCCAGCCTGCAATCGCTCAGGTTGATAACCTCAACCTAAAATTAAAAATAAAGTAGGAATCAATCTTCTTTCAAAAAATAAATAAAATATAAATAAATTTATTCTTCTAAATGTTAAAACTAAAAAAAATAAAAGGGCCAAAACATTAAATAAAAATAAATTTTTATAGTTATTATATTTATACACAGATTCACTAGCAACAATCATTAAAGAACAAATTCAAAATCTTAATAAAATTAACCCATATGATAAAACATCAAATCCTATAAAATAAGAAATATTTACAAAATAATTTGTACAAAAATTTATTAAAATTAAAACAAATGTAACAACAAATAATAAATTATGCACCATTCAAAATAAACCTTGTATAAAACAAATAGGACTAATAAAAATTATTATAAAAATTAATTTTAACATTATAAAACATTAAATGATTGAAAATAATCATTTCCATGTGTACGAATTATTGAAACCAAAATTGAAAGGCCTAAAGCACCTTCACATACTCTAAAAGTCAAAAATATTATTCTAAAAAATCTTATATATTCTATTAATCTTAAATAAATATATAATAAAAAAAATAAATTTAAAACAATATATTCTAAACTTAACAACATTGACAATAAATGTTTTCGATTAGAAACAAAAACAAAAACCCCTATTAAAAATAAAAAACAAGGTAATCTTCAATAAAATATTATTAACATTAGTTTTAATAGTTTAATAAAAACATTGGTCTTGTAAATCAAAAATAAGATTTAATCTTTTAAAACTTCAAGAGAAAAGAAATAACTTTATCATTAATCCCCAAAATTAATATTTTAATTAAACTACCTCCTGAAATTATACAATTAATATTATATGCATCAACATTAATTACAAGATTTATTTTTATTCAAATAAATCATCCTCTAGCTATAGGACTAATACTTCTAATTCAAACAATTCAAATTTGTTTATTAACAGGACTAATAGCTAAAAGATTTTGATTTTCTTATATTTTATTTTTAATTTTTTTAGGTGGAATATTAGTGCTATTCATTTATGTAACATCTTTAGCTTCTAATGAAATATTTTCTTTATCTATAAAATTAACAACAATTTCATTAATTATTTTTTCAATTATTATAATTGTTTATATTTTATTAGATAAAACAAGATCTTCTTTTTTCATTCATAATAACGAAATACAACCAATTTATTATTTAAATATAATAATAAAAGAAAATTCTTTAAATCTTCAAAAACTTTATAACTACCCAACAAATTTTTTAACAATTTTATTAATAAACTATTTATTAATCACTTTAATTGCTGTAGTAAAAATTACTAAACTATTTTATGGTCCCCTTCGTCCTATAAATTAATGAACAAACCTTTACGAACCCAACACCCCTTATTTAAAATTGCTAATAATGCTTTAGTAGATTTACCTGCACCTATTAATATCTCAGCTTGATGAAATTTTGGTTCATTATTAGGATTATGTTTAATTATCCAAATTTTAACTGGATTATTTCTTGCTATACATTATACAGCAGATATTAATTTAGCTTTCAATAGAGTTAATCATATTTGTCGAGATGTAAATTATGGATGATTATTACGAACTATACACGCTAACGGTGCATCATTCTTTTTTATTTGTATTTATTTACATGTAGGACGTGGAATGTATTATGGATCTTATCTATTCACCCCAACATGATTAATTGGAGTATTAATTTTATTTTTAGTAATAGCAACAGCTTTTATAGGTTATGTTCTTCCATGAGGACAAATATCATTTTGAGGAGCTACAGTTATTACTAATTTATTATCAGCTATTCCCTATTTAGGAATTGATTTAGTTCAATGAGTATGAGGGGGATTTGCAGTTGACAATGCTACTTTAACTCGATTCTTCACTTTTCATTTTATTCTTCCATTTATTGTATTAGCTATAACTTTAATTCATCTATTATTCTTACATCAAACTGGATCTAATAATCCAATTGGTATTAATTCTAATATTGATAAAATTCCATTTCACCCTTATTTTACATTCAAAGATATTGTTGGATTTATTATTATAATTATAGCACTTCTCTTATTAACTTTAATTAATCCTTATTTATTAGGAGACCCAGATAATTTTATTCCAGCAAATCCTTTAGTTACCCCAGTCCACATTCAACCTGAATGATACTTTTTATTTGCATATGCTATTTTACGATCAATTCCAAATAAATTAGGAGGAGTAATTGCCCTTGTTTTATCAATTGCAATTTTAGCTATTTTACCATTTTATAATTTAAGAAAATTCCGAGGAATTCAATTTTATCCTATTAATAAAATTTTATTTTGAATTATAGTAGTAACAGTAATTTTATTAACATGAATTGGAGCACGACCAGTTGAAGAACCTTACGTTTTAACAGGTCAAATTTTAACAGTAGTTTATTTCTTATATTATATCATTAACCCACTTGTTAATAAATGATGAGATAACTTAATTAACTAGTTAATGAGCTTGAATAAGCATATGTTTTGAAAACATAAGATAGAGATTAAAGTTTCTATTAACTTTACTAAATTTAATTAACCACATATATCTAATAACTAATAATTTAAATCCAATAAAAAATAATAAATAATTTAATGAAAAAGGTAAAAAACTTTTTCATGCTAAATATATTAATTTATCATAACGAAACCGAGGTAAAGTTCCTCGAGCTCAAATAAAAACAAATGAAATAAAAGTTAACTTTACATAAAATAATAAATTAAATAAATCACAACCTAAAAAAATTACAGAAAATAATATACTTATAAATAAAATTCTCGCATATTCAGCTATAAAAATTAATGCAAATCCTCCTCTTCTATATTCAATATTAAATCCTGATACTAATTCAGATTCACCTTCCGCAAAATCAAAAGGTGTTCGATTAGTTTCAGCTAAACAAATACAAAACCAAACTAAACTAATAGGAAATAAAAAAATTATAAATCAAACATAACTTTGATAATAAAAAAAATCTAAAATATTATAACTCCCAATTAAAAAAACAAAAGATAATAAAATTAAAGCTATTCTTACTTCATAAGAAATTGTTTGAGCAACAGCTCGTAAACCCCCCAACAAAGCATAATTTGAATTAGAAGATCACCCTGCAGTTATTACAGTATAAACTCCAAGTCTTGTACAGCATAAAAAAAATAGAACTCCTAAATTAAATGAAAATAATTTAATAAATAAAGGAATACATAACCAAGCAATTAAAGAAATAAATAAAGAAAAAATAGGAGAAAAATAATAAGAAATATAATTTGATAAAAGAGGATAAGTTTGTTCCTTAGTAAATAACTTGATTGCATCACAAAAAGGTTGAGGAATCCCTATCAAACCTACTTTATTAGGACCTTTACGAATTTGAATGTAACCTAAAACTTTACGCTCTAAAAGAGTTAAAAAAGCTACACTTACTAAAACACAAATAACTAAAATTAATCTCCCAACTAAAGATAAAATAAATTCAATAAAAAACAAGTACTATTTGTAATTTAAATTACATAAATAAATTCTAAATTTATTGCACTAATCTGCCAAAATAGTTTTAAATCATTATTTATATTCATTTTTAAAATTTAATAATTTTAATATTTGGTCCTTTCGTACTAAAATATTATAATTTATTAAAGATAGAAACCAACCTGGCTTACGCCGGTCTGAACTCAGATCATGTAAGAATTTAAAAGTCGAACAGACTTAATATTTAAACAGCTACACCTAAATATATATCTTAATCCAACATCGAGGTCGCAAACTTTTTTGTCGATATGAACTCTCAAAAAAAATTACGCTGTTATCCCTAAAGTAACTTAATCTTATAATCATTAATAATGGATCAACTATTCATAAATTAATGTTCTAATTCAAAATTAAAAGTTTATTAAATTTTAATATCACCCCAACAAAATATTTAATATTATAAAAATAAAATTAATCAAAAAAATTTGAATAATATTAAATATAAAGATTTATAGGGTCTTCTCGTCTTTTAATAATATTTTAGCTTTTTAACTAAAATATAAAATTCTAATATAATTTTATATGAAACAGCTTATACTTCGTCCAACCGTTCATACCAGCCTTCAATTAAAAGACTAATGATTATGCTACCTTTGCACAGTTAGAATACTGCGGCCATTTAAAAATATTCAGTGGGCAGGTCAGACTTTAAAAATAACTCAAAAAGACATGTTTTTGTTAAACAGGCGAGTAATATATTTGCCGAGTTCTTTATATAAACTTATCATAAAAATATATTTTAACATTACAAAACTTTATACTAATTCTATCATTATCTCTTTTTATTAAATATTAATAAAAAAATTTTTATAAAAAATTAAAATATAATAAATAATATTATTTTAATAAATAATTTATAACAAACTTATTAATGATTACTAATTCTAAGCATACATTTTTATAAAATTTTTATTAATTTTTAAAAATTTATTTTAAAGCTTATCCCTTAAAATATTCAATTTAATAATTTTTTTAATTAAATAAATAATTAAAAAATTAAAAAATTGTAAATTAAATTTATTTCTAAAAAAACTAGATACCTTTATAAACGAATAACATTTCATTTCTAATAATTTATTTAAAATAATTTTAACACATTAACTTTAATAAATTATTAACTCTTATAAAATCGAGATTAATAAATAATTATTAATTATTAGATAAACCCTGATACACAAGGTACAATAAAATAAATTTTCTTTTTAAATAAATATTTTTCAAAATATTTCAATTATCTTTCACAATACTTAATACACTATTATTAAAATTATTTTTTCATTAAAAACTACTAAAACCATAAAATTATAAAATTATTTTTAATACAATTAAAATTAACAAAAAAAAAAATTAATAAATAAATTCTAATCAATTTATATTGATTTGCACAAAAATCTTTTCAATGTAAATGAAATGCTTTACTTAATAAGCTTTAAATTGTCATTCTAGATACACCTTCCGGTACATCTACTATGTTACGACTTATCTTACCTTAATAGTAAGAGTGACGGGCGATGTGTGCATATTTTAGAGCTAAAATCAAAACTATAATCTTTTAATTTTTACTATCAAATCCACCTTCATTAATTCTTTTAAAAATTAAATCCGTTTAAATAAATTTATTGTAACCCATCTCTTCTTAAACATAAGCTACACCTTGATCTGATATAAATTCTAAATTAAATTATTGAAAATTATTATTCTAATAAAATATTCTGATAACGACGGTATATAAACTGAAATACAAATTTAAGTGAGGTACATCGTGGATTATCAATTACAGGACAGGTTCCTCTGAATAGACTAAAATACCGCCAAATTTTTTAAGTTTCAAGAACATAACTAATACTACCTAAGTGCTTATTTTTACATTTTAAATAATAGGGTATCTAATCCTAGTTTTTAATTAAAATTTACAAGCTTCATTAACCTAACTATAAAATTTTATAAATTTAAAATTTCACCTAACAAATTTATGATTATTTTATATTTCTTAAAAATTAACTTTCACTGAACAAATTTTATTTGTATTATTTGTATAACCGCGGCTGCTGGCACAAATTTAACCAATACTTAATAAAATTACTATTTCCAAATTTCTTTGATTAATAAAATTAATTACTGAGATTATAAAAAAATTTATTTATTATTAAAATAAACAAAAATTCACACAAAAATTTACATATAAAATATATTAATAACAAAATTATAAGCCAAAATAAAACTTTAAATAATAAACTATTTTATATTTTTTTTTATAAAAAATAAATTAAATCTTAATTAATAACAAATTTTAATTAATTTATTATAAAAATTTAAAATTCTTTAAAATAAAAAATTTCCGTATCTCCTTCTCGCACAGATAAACAACCCCTAATTAATTATCTTTTTTCATTTAATTTTTAGAAAGGAAAATAACTTTTTATAAAAAAAATATTTTTTTTTTCCTTTTTATTATTAAATTTTAAATTTAAATTTTAGTAATTATATTATATAATATTAAATTTAATAATTTTTTTTAATTAAGTATTTATTTAAAATTAATAATTATTTAAAATAATAAAAATTAATTTTAAAATTATTAAATTTAATTTATTTTATTTATCAATTATTATCTTATTTATATATATACATATATTAATGAAATTTTTTTTTTTTTTTTTTTTTTTATTTATTTAAATATTAAAAATTATTAAATAAATTATAAAAAATTTATTTTATAATATAATATTTTTAAATTATTATTAATAAAAAATATATATTATATTATATTATTTTAAAATTTTTAATAATATATTTAATATAATATAAAGATATATATAATAAGATTAATAAATATATATATGTATATAAATATTTAATTAATTAATAGATGCTTATATATTATGTCAAAAAAACCCTAAAATTCTGAAATAAATAACAATTTGTTAAATCATCTATAAGTATCTAGAATAATATAACGTTCGACATTTGTATAAATAAATAATAAAAATAACTTTTTGTTTATCATCTATCTATTTATATAAGTGTTGAGATTTTAACTCTCGGAAATGTCTATATTGGAATTTTTATTTTTTTAATAAGTTTTTTTTATTTTTAAATTTTTATACTATTTTTATTTATTTAAATTTAATTTAATTTTTAATTTTTTTTTAATTTTTTTTATTATTAAATTAACAATAAAATAAAAAAAAAAAAAAAAAAAAAAAAAAAAAAAATAGAAAGGAAAATAACTTTTTATAAATGAAATAAGTTTTTTTTCATTC